GTCCATGTAGCTTAAAACAAAGCGAGGCACTGAAAATGCCTAAATGAGCCCAAAAACTCCGTAGACACACAGGTCTGGTCCCAGCCTTACTATTAATTTACAGCAAATTTACACATGCAAGTATCAGCACCCCAGTGAGAATGCCCTCTAGCTCTCCACTAGATCAAAAGGAGCAAGCATCAAGCACACTACCACACTAGTAGCTCATAACGCTTTGCTCAACCACGCCCCCACGGGACACAGCAGTGATAAAAATTAAGCAATAAGCGAAAGCTTGACTAAGTTATGCTGTCATACAGGGCCGGTAAATTTCGTGCCAGCAACCGCGGCCATACGATTGACCCGAATTAATAGCCCACGGCGTAAAGCGTGTTTAAGGTACAACTACCAATAAAGTTAAATTTCTACTGCGCTGTAAAAAGCCCCAGTCGAAATAAAAATACCCCACGAAAGTGACTTTAGCAGACCCGAACACACGATAGCCATGACCCAAACTGGGATTAGATACCCCACTATGCCTGGCCCTAAACCAAAACAGTTCACGAACAAAACTGCTCGCCAGAGTACTACTAGCAACAGCTTAAAACTCAAGGGACTTGGCGGTGCTTTACATCCTTCTAGAGGAGCCTGTTCTATAATCGATAAACCCCGTTACACCTCACCGCCCCTTGCCAATACAGCCTATATACCGCCATCTTCAGCAGACCCTAATAAGGAACCGAAGTGAGCACAATAATACACACAAAAACGTTAGGTCAAGGTGTAGCCTATGGGGTGGGAAGAAATGGGCTACATTTTCTAAAACTAGAACATCCACGAAAACCTTAATGAAACATCCTTAAGCATAAGGCGGATTTAGCAGTAAACTAGGAATAGAGAGCCTAGCTGAATCAGGCTATAAAGCACGCACACACCGCCCGTCACCCTCTTCAATTATCAACACCTAACGGTAACATACTACCTACCCAACTGCAATATGAGAAGAGACAAGTCGTAACAAGGTAAGCATACTGGAAAGTGTGCTTGGACAACCAAAGTGTAGCTTAAACAAAGCATCCGGCTTACACCCTGAAGATTTCAGATACACTGACCACTTTGAACCAAACCTAGCCCAAAAACCACCAAACACAAATATTATATGCCAATCAAACAAAACATTCACCTGACATTTAAAGTATAGGAGATAGAAATTCTACACCGGCGCCATAGAAAAAGTACCGCAAGGGAAAGATGAAAGACCACTTCACAGTACAAAACAGCAAAGACTAACACTTCTACCTTTTGCATAATGAACTAACCAGAACACCCTTGGCAAAGAGCACTTCAGTCAAGCACCCCGAAACCAGACGAGCTACTTATGGACAGTAAACAGAACTAACTCGTCTATGTTGCAAAATAGTGAGAAGATCTATAAGTAGAGGTGAAAAACCAACCGAGCCTGGTGATAGCTGGTTGTCCAAGACAGAATATTAGTTCAACTTAAAATTTACCCCAAGAACCCACACTTTAATCCTAATCCTACTGTAAATTTTAAATATAGTCAATAGAGGTACAGCTCTATTGAAACAAGGACTAAACCTCGAATGGAGAGTAAACCACAAACATTATCCATTGTTGGCCTAAAAGCAGCCACCAATAAAGATAGCGTTAAAGCTCAAAAGCAAACCTAACCCAAATCCCACAAACTATCAAGTCACCTCCCACACATTACACTGGACCAATCTATTACCCAATAGAAGAAATAATGTTAGCATCAGTAACAAGAATATTTTCTCCGAGCATAAGCATACATCAGAACGGATACCCCACTGATAATTAACAGAAAGGTAACCACAACCCACCACCCAATAACATCCCTCAACCACTGTTAACCCGACACAGGCATGCACACCGGAAAGATCCAAAGAAATAGAAGGAACTCGGCAAACACGAATCCCGCCTGTTTACCAAAAACATCACCTCTAGCATTACAATTATTAGAGGCACTGCCTGCCCAGTGACACATGTTCAACGGCCGCGGTACCCTGACCGTGCAAAGGTAGCATAATCACTTGTTCTTTAATTAAGGACCCGTATGAACGGCCAAACGAGGATTCAACTGTCTCCTATCTCCAATCAGTGAAATTGACCTTCCCGTGAAGAGGCGGGAATAAACATATAAGACGAGAAGACCCTGCGGAGCTTAAATTAATCAGCCCAACAACAATAATCTATTACCCAATAGGAATAAACAAATGCAGTATGGGCTGCCAATTTTGGTTGGGGTGACCTCGGAGCAAAACAAACCCTCCGAATGATAAGCACCAAGACCTACAAGTCAAGGTCCATTATATCACTTATTGACCCAAAATATTGATCAACGGAACCAGTTACCCCAGGGATAACAGCGCAATCCTATTATAGAGCCCATATCGACAATAGGGTTTACGACCTCGATGTTGGATCAGGACATCCAAATGGTGCAGCCGCTATTAAAGGTTCGTTTGTTCAACGATTAAAGTCCTACGTGATCTGAGTTCAGACCGGAGCAATCCAGGTCGGTTTCTATCTATAACTAACTTCTCCCAGTACGAAAGGACAAGAGAAGTAAGGCCAACTTTACTAATGCGCCCTAGATCCTAATAGATGAAGTTAATCTAAATCTAACCACCCGCACCAAACACGCTCTAAACCAGAGCCTTGTTAAGATGGCAGAGACAGGTAATTGCGTAAGACTTAAACCTTTATAATCAGAGGTTCAACTCCTCTTCTTAACATTATGTTCCTAATAAACACCCTATGCCTAATCATCCCCATCCTCCTAGCAATGGCCTTCCTAACACTAGTTGAACGAAAAATCCTAGGCTACATGCAACTTCGCAAAGGCCCAAACATTGTAGGACCATACGGCCTACTCCAACCAATCGCCGACGCAATCAAACTATTTATCAAAGAGCCCCTACGACCACTAACATCATCAAAATCCATATTCATCCTAGCCCCCACACTTGCCTTCTCCCTAGCCCTATCCCTGTGGATCCCAATACCAATACCACACCCACTTATTAACCTAAACTTGGGCGTACTATTCATCTTAGCCCTTTCCAGCCTAGCAGTGTACTCAATCCTATGATCTGGATGGGCCTCTAACTCAAAATATGCCCTTATCGGGGCCCTACGAGCAGTAGCACAGACAATTTCCTACGAGGTGACCCTAGCCATCATCCTACTATCAATCATAATAATAAACGGATCTTTCACACTATCCACCCTGACCACAACCCAAGAACACCTGTGACTTGTTTTCCCACTATGACCCCTGGCAATAATATGATTCATCTCAACACTGGCAGAAACAAATCGAGCCCCATTCGACCTCACCGAAGGCGAATCTGAACTGGTCTCCGGATTCAACGTTGAATACGCAGCAGGACCATTCGCCCTATTCTTCATAGCCGAATATACCAACATCATCATAATAAACGCACTAACAACAACCCTATTTCTAGGCGCCCTGCACAACCCCCTATTCCCAGAATTATTCACAACAAACTTCGTCACAAAAACCCTACTCTTAACCATCACATTCCTGTGAGTACGAGCATCATACCCACGATTCCGCTACGACCAGCTAATACACCTCTTATGAAAAAGCTTCCTACCACTAACCCTAGCACTATGCATACTTCACGTAGCCACCCCAGCAATATCCGCGGGAATCCCACCACACATATAGGAGTATGTCTGACAAAAGAGTTACTTTGATAGAGTAAAACATAGAGGTTACAACCCTCTTACTCCTAGAGCCATAGGATTCGAACCTTCACCTGAGAACTCAAAAATCTCCGTGCTACCATGTTACACCACACTCTAAGTAAGGTCAGCTAACTAAGCTATCGGGCCCATACCCCGAAAATGTAGGTTCACAACCTTCCCGTACTAATAAACCCAACTGTCTTTGCTATTATCCTACTCAACCTATTCCTGGGGACTATAATCACAATAATCAGCTCCCATTGGCTACTAATCTGAATAGGACTTGAAATGAACATGTTCTCCATAATTCCAATCCTAATAATCAAACCAAACCCACGATCTACAGAAGCAGCTACCAAATATTTCCTAACCCAAGCAACGGCATCCATACTCCTAATACTAGCCGTAATTATCAACCTGACCTACTCAGGCCAGTGAACAATCATAAAAATATTCAACCCCCTAGCATCCTACACAATAACTGCAGCGCTAGCTATAAAGCTAGGGCTCGCCCCATTCCACTTCTGAGTCCCAGAGGTAACCCAAGGAACCCCACTAATGCCGGGCATAATTCTCCTCACATGACAAAAACTCGCCCCAATAACAATCATATATCAAATCCACTCAACCATCAACTTCAACATAATCCTCACCATAGCCATCCTATCAATTATAATCGGGGGCTGAGGAGGCCTAAACCAAACGCAACTGCGAAAAATCATGGCCTATTCATCCATCGCACACATAGGATGGATAACGTCCATCATCTCATTCAACCCATCACTTACAATCTTAAACCTAGTAATCTACCTGATCATAACGATCACGATATTCATCCTATTTATCAACAATTCATCCACCACTACCCTATCAATATCTCTCATATGAAACAAAGCCCCAATCCTAACTACCATGACCCTAACAACACTACTATCAATAGGAGGACTCCCACCCCTATCAGGTTTTATCCCAAAATGAATAATTATCCAAGAACTCACAAAAAACAACATAATCCTTCTCCCAACTGTAATAGCCATACTAGCATTGCTGAATCTCTACTTCTACATGCGGCTAGTTTACTCAACATCACTAACTATATTCCCATCAATAAACAACATAAAAATAAAATGAAAAATCAAATCAACAAAATTTCCACCCCTAACACCAACCTTAATCATCCTATCTGCAATAATAATCCCACTAACCCCAATAATAATCACCCTGAACTAGGGATTTAGGTTAAACACAGACCAAGAGCCTTCAAAGCTCTAAGCAAGTATGAATTACTTAACCCCTGAGCTAAGGATTGCAAGACCACATCTCACATCTTCTGGACGCAAACCAGACACTTTAATTAAGCTAAATCCTTACTAGACCGATGGGCTCCAACCCCATGAAACTTTAGTTAACAGCTAAACGCCCTAAACACCTGGCTTCAGTCTACTTCTCCCGCCGCGGAAAAAAAAGGCGGGAGAAGCCCCGGCAGCGTCTGCGGCTGCTTCTTTGAATTTGCAATTCAAATACCTCTCGGAGCCCTGGCAAAAAAAGGACTTAACCTTTGTCTTTAGATTTACAGTCTAATGCTTACTCAGCCACTTTACCTATGTTCGTCACACGGTGATTCTTTTCGACAAATCACAAAGATATTGGAACCTTATACTTATTATTCGGTGCTTGGGCTGGAATAGTAGGTACTGCCTTAAGCCTACTAATCCGAGCTGAACTGGGACAACCGGGGACACTGCTCGGAGACGACCAGATTTACAACGTAATCGTAACCGCCCACGCATTCGTTATAATCTTCTTCATAGTTATACCTATTATAATTGGCGGCTTTGGTAACTGGCTAGTACCCCTAATAATCGGGGCCCCAGACATGGCATTCCCGCGAATAAATAACATAAGCTTTTGACTTCTTCCACCCTCATTCCTACTTCTACTAGCCTCATCCATAGTGGAGGCCGGAGCAGGGACAGGCTGAACGGTATACCCGCCTTTAGCTGGAAACCTAGCCCATGCAGGCGCATCCGTAGACCTTACTATTTTCTCATTACATCTAGCGGGAGTTTCATCTATCCTAGGGGCAATCAACTTTATTACTACCATCATCAACATAAAACCCCCTGCCATAACCCAATATCAAACCCCATTGTTCGTATGATCAGTCCTCATTACAGCAGTACTCCTGCTGCTCTCACTACCGGTCCTAGCCGCCGGCATCACTATATTGCTAACAGATCGAAACCTCAACACCACATTCTTCGATCCGGCTGGTGGAGGTGATCCAGTTCTTTACCAACACCTATTTTGATTCTTTGGGCACCCAGAGGTATATATTCTTATCTTACCGGGATTTGGCATAATCTCACACATCGTCACCTACTACTCTGGCAAAAAAGAACCATTCGGTTACATAGGGATGGTGTGAGCCATAATATCAATTGGCTTCCTAGGTTTCATCGTATGAGCCCACCACATGTTTACAGTGGGCATAGACGTAGACACACGAGCCTACTTCACATCTGCCACAATGATTATTGCCATCCCGACCGGAGTAAAAGTGTTCAGTTGATTAGCCACACTACACGGAGGAAACATCAAATGATCCCCAGCCATATTATGAGCCCTAGGCTTCATCTTTTTATTTACAGTAGGAGGCCTCACAGGAATTGTCCTAGCCAATTCGTCTCTGGATATCGTTCTGCACGACACCTATTATGTAGTAGCCCATTTCCATTACGTATTATCTATAGGAGCCGTATTCGCCATTATGGGTGGTTTCGTCCACTGATTCCCCCTATTCACAGGCTACACCCTAAACCTAACATGAGCCAAAATCCATTTTATCATCATATTTGTTGGCGTGAACCTGACATTCTTCCCTCAACACTTCCTAGGCCTATCAGGCATGCCACGACGGTACTCTGATTACCCGGACGCATATACAATATGAAATACGGTATCATCCATAGGCTCTTTCATCTCACTCACGGCAGTTATACTGATAGTCTTTATAATCTGAGAAGCATTTGCATCCAAACGAGAAGTATCAATAGTTGAACTAACACCAACCAACATCGAATGACTGCATGGCTGCCCTCCACCATATCACACATTCGAAGAACCCGCCTACGTAAAGGTGTAACCGAGAAAGGAAGGAATCGAACCCCCAAAAACCGGTTTCAAGCCAGCCTCATAGCCTCTATGGCTTTCTCCCCACGAGGCGTTAATAAAACAATTATGTAACTTTGTCAAAGTTAAATTATAGGTTGAAGTCCTTTATGCCTCCATGCCCTACCCACTTCAACTAGGATTCCAAGATGCCACATCACCTATTATGGAAGAACTACTACACTTCCACGACCACACACTCATAATTGTCTTTCTAATCAGCTCCCTGGTACTCTACATCATTACACTTATGTTGACAACAAAACTCACCCATACAAGTACAATGGACGCCCAAGAAGTAGAAACAGTATGAACCATTCTCCCAGCTATCATCCTGATTCTAATTGCACTTCCGTCTCTACGAATCCTTTACATAATAGACGAAATTAACAACCCACTACTAACCGTTAAAGCCATAGGGCACCAATGATACTGAAGCTATGAATACACAGACTACGACGACCTGAATTTCGACTCATACATAATCCCAACTACAGACCTAAAACCAGGAGAACTTCGACTGTTGGAAGTAGATAACCGACTCGTTCTACCAATGGAACTACCAATCCGCATGCTGATCTCATCAGAAGACGTCTTACACTCATGAGCCGTCCCATCCATAGGCCTCAAAACAGACGCAATCCCCGGCCGATTGAACCAAGCCACACTGATATCCACTCGACCAGGACTATACTACGGCCAATGCTCAGAAATTTGCGGCTCAAACCACAGCTTCATGCCTATTGTCCTAGAAATAGTCCCATTAAAACATTTCGAAAACTGATCAACATCAATACTTTAAACTCCTTGAGATGCTATAATAGCATTAACCTTTTAAGTTAAAGACTGAGAGTGTAATAAATCTCTCCTCAATGAATGCCTCAACTGGACACATCCACATGATTCACTATTATTGTATCAATACTTCTAGCACTATTCATCCTCATACAATTGAAATTCACCAAACATGGCTCATTCTCCCAACCACAGGCCACCACAACAGAAAAACGAAAACACACAACCCCTTGAGAAACAAAATGAACGAAAACTTATTTGCCTCATTCGCTGCACCTACCATAATAGGACTACCAGTAGTCATACTAATTATTATATTCCCAAGTATTCTATTTCCAACCCCTAAACGCCTGATCAATAATCGAGTCGTAGCCATTCAGCAGTGACTGGTCAACATAATTATAAAACAGATAATGAATATTCACAACGCCAAAGGACGCACATGGGCACTCATACTAGTATCTCTCATTACCTTTATTGGAACAACGAATTTACTAGGTCTCTTACCACATACATTCACCCCAACCACCCAGCTATCCATAAACTTGGCAATGGCAATCCCCCTATGAGCTGGCACAGTGGTCATAGGTTTTCGCCACAAAACCAAAGCCTCACTGGCCCACTTCTTACCACAAGGAACCCCAATACCCCTAATCCCTATATTAATCGTCATCGAAACCATTAGCCTATTTATTCAACCAATAGCCCTAGCCGTCCGACTGACCGCCAACATCACAGCAGGTCACCTGCTTATTCACTTGATCGGCGGCGCCACCCTTGCACTAATATCCATCAGCCCTACAACAGCTTCAATCACATTTATGATCCTCGTCCTACTTACAATCCTAGAGTTCGCCGTGGCACTAATCCAAGCCTACGTCTTTACACTCCTGGTGAGCCTATACTTACACGATAATACCTAATGACCCACCAAACACACGCCTACCACATAGTGAACCCAAGCCCCTGACCACTCACAGGAGCATTATCTGCCCTACTAATAACATCAGGCTTAACTATATGATTCCACTTTAACTCAACAACTCTATTAATACTAGGCCTGACCACCAACTTCTTAACAATGTACCAATGATGACGAGATGTGATCCGAGAAAGCACTTTCCAAGGCCACCACACAACTATCGTGCAAAAAGGACTACGGTACGGTATAGTCCTATTCATCGTATCCGAAGTCTTCTTCTTTGCAGGCTTCTTCTGAGCCTTCTACCACTCTAGCCTTGCCCCAACACCAGAACTAGGAGGATGCTGACCACCAACAGGAATTAACCCCCTAAACCCACTTGAAGTCCCACTTTTAAACACTTCAGTCCTTCTAGCCTCAGGCGTGTCCATCACATGAGCCCATCACAGCTTGATAGAAGGCCACCGAAAACACATGCTCCAGGCCCTATTCATCACCATTGCCCTAGGAGTATACTTCACCCTCCTGCAAGCCTCAGAGTATTTCGAAGCACCATTTACAATTTCCGACGGCGTCTACGGATCCACTTTCTTCGTAGCAACAGGATTCCACGGGCTCCACGTAATTATTGGCTCCTCATTCCTAATTGTATGCTTCATACGACAGCTAAAATATCACTTCACATCCAACCACCACTTCGGATTTGAAGCCGCTGCTTGATACTGACACTTCGTAGACGTAGTATGACTGTTCCTTTACGTATCTATCTACTGATGAGGATCTTGCTCTATTAGTATTAAACAGTACAACTGACTTCCAATCAGCTAGTTTCGGCACAAATCCGAAATAGAACAATAAACTTAGCCATAGCCCTAATTATCAACACATCCCTGTCCTCCCTACTTGTCCTCATCGCATTTTGACTCCCACAACTAAACGTATACACAGAAAAATCAAGTCCATACGAGTGCGGCTTTGACCCTATGGGATCAGCCCGACTCCCATTCTCAATAAAATTCTTCCTAGTAGCCATCACATTCCTACTATTTGACCTAGAAATCGCCCTCCTGCTACCACTGCCATGAGCCTCCCAAACCAACTACCTCACCCCCATACTAGCCACAGCCTTATTCCTAATCTCACTCCTGGCACTAGGACTAGCCTATGAATGACTTCAAAAAGGACTAGAATGAACTGAATATGGTAGCTAGTTTAATTTAAAACAACTGATTTCGACTCAACAGACTATGATTTACTTCATAGCTACCACATGCCATCAATCTACGCGAATGTGTTAGTAGCATTCATAATAGCTCTGACAGGACTCCTAGTGTACCGATCGCACATAATATCTTCACTACTGTGCCTAGAGGGCATAATACTATCCCTATTTGTCCTAAGTGCCCTAATAATCCTAAACATCCACTTCACCATGTCTGCCATAATACCAATTATCCTAATAGTATTCGCAGCCTGCGAAGCAGCCGTAGGCCTAGCCCTACTGGTGATAGTATCCAACACATACGGTCTAGACCACGTACAAAACCTGAACCTACTACAATGCTAAAACTAATCGTCCCCACCCTTATACTCATCCCCCTAACCTGATTATCCAAAAAAACTATAGTCTGAATCAACACAACTACCCATAGCATCTTAATTAGCCTTATCAGTCTTTCCATGCTCTTCCAAACAACACTCTCCAACCTCAACTTCTCACCAACATTTTTCGCCGATCCACTTTCAACGCCATTAGTCATTCTTACTACATGACTATTACCCCTGATAATTATTGCCAGTCAATCTCACCTAGCCAAAGAAACCACCGCCCGGAAAAAACTATACATTTCAATACTCATCTCACTCCAAGCACTACTAATCATAACGTTTACCGCCACAGAACTAATCCTATTCTATATCCTATTTGAAGCCACACTAATCCCAACCCTTATTATTATCACCCGATGAGGAAATCAGGCAGAACGACTAAACGCAGGTTACTACTTCCTATTCTACACACTAGCTGGATCATTACCCCTATTAGTCATCTTAATTCATATACAAAACTCCATCGGCTCACTAAACCTACTCATCATCCAATACTGAGCCCCAACGTTACCACACTCCTGAACATCAAAACTCATATGACTAGCATGTATAATAGCATTTATGGTAAAAATACCACTCTATGGCTTACACCTCTGACTGCCGAAAGCACACGTAGAAGCACCCATCGCAGGATCAATAGTACTGGCAGCCATCCTACTAAAACTAGGAGGATACGGCATGATACGAATATCAATGATCTTAGACCCCACCTCCGAGCACATAGCCTACCCATTCATAATACTATCCCTATGAGGCATAGTAATAACCAGCTCAATCTGCCTGCGTCAGACAGATCTAAAATCACTAATCGCTTACTCATCCGTCAGCCACATAGCTCTAGTAATTATAGCCATCCTTATCCAAACACCCTGAAGCTTCATAGGAGCCACAGCACTAATAATCGCACATGGCCTAACTTCCTCGCTACTATTCTGCTTAGCCAATACCAACTACGAACGAACCCACAGCCGCACCATAATTCTAGCTCGAGGACTACAAACCTTCCTACCCCTGATAGCATCATGATGACTTCTGGCAAGTCTAAGCAACCTAGCCCTACCCCCCACAATTAACCTAATTGGGGAACTATTCGTAGCCATCACAACATTCACCTGATCACACTTCACAATCATGCTCGTAGGACTCAACATACTAATCACGGCCTTATACTCACTCTACATGCTCATTACAACCCAACGAGGTAAACTCACTCACCACATCCATACCATTAAACCAACATTCACACGAGAAAACACCCTTATACTAATACACCTTATACCAATTGTATTACTTTCAATCAACCCTAAAATCATCCTGGGCCCACTATATTGTGAATATAGTTTACCAAAAACCCTAGGCCGTGAACCTAGTAACAGAGTCTAACCACTCTTATTCACCAAGAAAGTACTGCAAGAGCTGCTAACTCCTGCCAACCACGCATGACTAACGTGGCTTTCTTACTTTTATAGGACAACAGTAATCCGTTGGTCTTAGGAACCAAAAACTTGGTGCAAATCCAAATAAAAGTAATTAACCTAGCAACCCCCCTAATCATTGTAACCCTCCTTATTCTCACAATCCCAATTACACTATCCTTCTTCAAAACATACAAGACCAAGCTCTACCCCCACTACGTAACAACCTCCGTTTCATATGCATTCTTAACCAGCATAATCCCAGCAACAATTTTCCTGCAGTCAGGACAGGAAATATACATCTCAAACTGACACTGAATAACAGCACAAACTGTAAAACTATCCCTAAGCTTCAAACTAGACTTCTTTTCACTCACCTTCGTACCAATCGCACTATTTGTTACCTGAGCCATTATAGAATTCTCACTGTGGTATATACACTCAGACCCCCACATTAACCGATTCTTCAAATACCTCCTCTTATTCCTAATCACAATAATCATCTTAGTGACTGCCAACAACATATTTCAACTTTTCATTGGGTGAGAAGGAGTGGGGATTATGTCATTCCTGCTTATCGGATGATGACACGGTCGAACGGACGCCAACACCGCAGCCCTACAAGCAGTCCTATATAACCGAATCGGGGACATTGGCTTTATTGTAACAATAGCATGATTTCTTCTACATCTAAACTCATGAGACCTACAACAAATCTTCACACTAAACCCCAACAACCCCCTACCATTACTCGGACTCCTACTAGCCGCAGCAGGAAAATCCGCCCAATTCGGACTACACCCTTGACTTCCATCAGCCATAGAAGGGCCGACCCCAGTATCCGCCCTATTGCACTCCAGCACTATAGTGGTAGCAGGAGTCTTCCTACTAGTGCGCTTTCACCCTCTCCTGCAAAACAACCCCCTCATACTAACACTCACCCTATGCTTGGGAGCCATTACTACCCTATTCACTGCTATCTGCGCCCTAACACAAAATGACATCAAAAAAATCATTGCCTTCTCAACCTCTAGCCAACTTGGCCTAATAGTAGTCACTATCGGACTGAACCAACCCCACCTAGCATTCCTTCACATCTGTATACACGCATTCTTCAAGGCCATATTATTCATATGCTCTGGATCCATCATCCACAGTCTAAACAACGAACAAGACATTCGAAAAATAGGCGGACTGCTAAAAGCTATACCCTTCACCTCAACCGCCCTTCTGATCGGGAGCCTAGCACTCACAGGAATACCATTTCTCACCGGCTTCTACTCCAAAGACCTCATCATCGAAGCAGCAAACACATCCTACTCAAACGCCTGAGCCCTCTTAATTACTCTAATTGCCACCTCCTTCACAGCCATATACAGCACCCGACTTATCTTCTTTGCCCTCCTGGGCCAACCACGATTTCCCCCACTGATCCTAATCAACGAAAACAACCCAGCCCTATTAAATCCCATCAAACGACTAGCACTAGGCAGCATTTTTGCTGGTTTCCTAATCTCAAACTTTATCCCACCTCTGCTAATACCACAAACCACAATACCAAACTACCTAAAACTGACGGCACTTGCTGTCACAATTACAGGATTTGCCCTAGCAATAGAACTAAACCAAATAACACTTAACCTCCAAACCAACCGCCCAACACTCCTCCACTCATTCTCTTCCCTCCTAGGATTCTACCCAAACACCATGCACCGAATGACTCCATACTGCACCCTCCTAATGAGCCAAAACCTAGCATCACTCTTAGACCTAATTTGACTAGAAAAAATCACCCCGAAAAGTGTCTCCCAACTTCAACTCTCAGCAACCATAATTACATCTAACCAAAAGGGGCTAATTAAGTTATACTTCCTGTCCTTCTTAATTTCCCTATGCCTAGCCATACTACTTTTCCTCTAACGCCCGCGAGTAATCTCAATTACAATGAAAATACTTACAAACAGAGATCACCCAGCCAGAACCACCAACCAGCTACCATAATTATACAAAGCTGACCCACCAACAAAGTCTTCACGAACTAAACTCAAATCACTACCCCCTAAAACAACCCAATCCTCCATGTCCTTTAAACTGCAAAACATCAACCCCATCCCATCACCAACCACCATCCAAACAACCACCAACACCTCAAACAACAGACCCACAAGCAAACCACCTAAAATTACAGCATTGGATCCCCAAGCCTCAGGATACTCCTCCGTAGCCATAGCAGTAGTATAACCAAACACTACCAACATACCCCCCAAATAAACCAAAAACACCATCAACCCTAAAAAAGACCCGCCCATGCACATTACAATACCACACCCAACCCCACCCCCCACAATTAACCCCAAACCACCATAAATAGGGGACGGCTTTGAAGAAAAGCCAATAAAACTAACAACAAATACCACAGTTAACAAGAATACTGTATATATCATAGTTCCTGCATGGAACCAACCATGACCAATGATATGAAAAACCACCGTTGTAAATTCAACTACAAGAACTAATGACCAACATTCGCAAAAATCACCCGCTCCTCAAAATCATCAATGATTCATTTATCGACCTCCCAACACCATCAAGCATCTCATCCTGATGAAACTTTGGCTCACTATTAGGCATCTGCCTAATTATTCAAATTATCACGGGCCTATTCCTAGCCATACACTACACGTCAGATACAACCACCGCCTTCTCATCCGTCACCCATATTTGCCGAGACGTAAACTACGGATGACTCATTCGCTACCTCCACGCCAACGGAGCATCGCTATTCTTCATATGCCTATACATCCACGTAGGCCGAGGACTATACTACGGATCCTACCTATTTATAGAAACCTGAAACATCGGCATCATCTTACTTCTAACAGTCATGGCTACCGCATTCATAGGCTACGTCCTTCCATGAGGCCAAATATCATTTTGAGGGGCCACAGTCATTACAAATCTTCTATCAGCCATCCCATACATCGGAACAGACCTTGTAGAATGAATCTGAGGGGGCTTCTCAGTAGACAAAGCAACCCTAACACGATTCTTTGCCTTCCATTTTATCTTACCATTTATCGTGACAGCCCTAGTAGTGGTTCACTTATTATTCCTACATGAAACAGGATCCAACAACCCAACAGGTATCTCATCTACCATGGACTCAATCCCATTCCACCCATACTACACCATCAAAGATATCCTGGGCCTATTCTTCACAATCCTCTTCCTAATAACCCTAGTACTATTTGCTCCAGACCTCCTGGGAGACCCAGACAACTACACCCCAGCAAACCCCCTAAGCACACCCCCTCACATCAAACCAGAGTGATACTTCTTATTTGCCTATGCAATCCTACGATCAATCCCCAACAAACTAGGAGGAGTACTAGCCCTACTTTGCTCCATCCTCGTCCTAGCGATCATTCCCATACTTCACACAGCAAAACAACGAAGTCTAATATTCCGACCCATCAGTCAGTGCCTCTTCTGAATACTAGTCGCCAACCTGCTTATCCTAACATGAATCGGAGGCCAACCAGTAGAACACCCATTCATCATCATCGGCCAAGTAGCATCAATCTCATACTTCACCATCATTCTTGTTCTAATACCCTTAGCCGGACTTATCGAGAACAAACTTATAAAATGAAGATAGCCCTAGTAGTATAACTATTACCATGGTCTTGTAAACCATAAATGAAGCAAATCGCTCCCTAGGACACTCAAGGAGGAAACACACTATCGCTCCACCATCAACTCCCAAAGCTGATATTCTGATTAAACTACTCCTTGCAAAACAACCATCACAAAAAAATCACTAATCAAGACCACCCTTGCACGATTGTACTCTATGTATAATCGTGCATACATTTATTTACCCCATGCATATCATAGTATACYATACACTAATAATCTTACATAATACATCCCATGTATAATCGTACATACACCTATCTACCCCATGCATATCATATAAGACATTGTATCAGTAAAACGTCGTACACGAACCTCCTCCAACCGGAGTCCCTTGATCACCAACTCCCGAGAAACCAGCAACCCGCCAAGCACGTGTCCCTCTCCTCGCTCCGGGCCCATAAACCGTGGGGGTTTCTAAACTGAAACTATATCTGGCATCTGGTTCTTTCTTCAGGGCCATCTCACCTAAAATCGCCCACTCGTTCCCCTTAAATAAGACATCTCGATGGACTTATTACTAACTAACCGTGATCTGGCATCACCTGGGTGGCCATGCATTTGGTATTTTTTTTTTTGGGGGGGGGGAAATTGCACCGACTCACCTATGGCCTCAAACCGGCCTCGACGCAGTCAATTAACTTGTAGCTGGACTTACAATGGAACGCTAACTCTCCAACATCACCGACCACACAACACATTCCAGTCCATGGTCGCAGGACATAGAAATTGGTAGTTCCCCATTAACCTGATGACTTCAGCTTTAATTTAAGATCTCATTCCCCGACATCACAAGTCATAGTACGCTATTCAGTCAATGGTCACAGGACATAACCGTTAAGCGCGCATACGCATACGCATACGCATACGCATACGCATACGCATACGCATACGCATACGCATACGCACGCGCGCACCGTCATATACTAGTTTCTATTGCCAAACCCCCCCCTACCCCCCNNCCCCGCATAAGCTATCACTTCCAACACCACTTTAAAGCCCTACCAAACCCCAAAAATAGGACAATGATATCAGAGAACAGCTCAGCAACATTAAACAACCCCCAAAACATACCAAACCCACTAAAAACTTACATAACCTTTAAATCCCCCATTAAAAACTAAAATTAAAAACGCAATTATTATATTGATTATTTTTTTTAATAAAATTTTCCGCTAAAAACTGAGACAAAAACATAATGAATTATTATACTAGTTATTTTTTTTAACAAAATTCCCCACTAGAAACTAAAACAAAAATGCAAACTTCCTCTCCTTTCCTTCTCCTCACCACACC